CAAGTGAACCGAGCCATGTGTTCTAAGGCTGACCCATTGCCTTCTCCTGAGAGCAAGGTAAGCTCCGGTAGAAAACCACCTTGTTCCCTATCAATATGCTCGGGCTAGGCTTTCCTATACAGTGGCCTAAACAGTCTCTCTAGCCTAGGGCTAACCATCTGCTCAATCAGATTAGCCATTCAGAGTCCTGTAAAGATATTTGGAAATACTTATCCCCACTTTGGTAAGTCTGCTTTGCTGCTCTTCTCCCCAGGCACTGAACTCGGTAGTCCCACTGGTAGATCTTTGGGTTAGCTTGTCTTAGTCTTAGCAGGTTTTGCTGCTTGTGCTCTGTCTTATTAAGAGAACGCGCTTGCTCGCCCTCGGAATGCGATACAATATTCGTCTTTCAGTACTGGCGAATCTAATGATTATGATTATGCTATTCCTTAATTAAGACCTAATTCATCTTTCACCAACTCAGTTGAAAAGCCAATCCCCTTTAAGTAGCAGTCATTCCGGGGTATTCATCCCCAGCCTTTCCTGGATTCTCTGACTCCTATTGGTTACGATTAGGGTTAAGAAGAAAGTAAAATAAATCTTTCTTCGAAACCGAACTCTAGGCTCTTTTTATCTTCTTAATCACCCTAAGGCGAGCTAATCTAGCTTGATGCAGCTACTACGCCTGATCGATTGGCTACCGGCTGTTCACTCTTTGAATGGAATACGGATCCTCATCTACTTCACTCTGCCTATGATACATTCCTTTCTTTCTCACCTCTAGTTCCCTAGGCTTCTGACTTATAGGCGAGAAAAGAGGGTTGGCACTTTCCAACTCTATTGGCGAGAAGCCTGATTCTATAGGACAGCCGCCCTTGGGGGCCTCTCAATTCCTTGATATTAGTAGGATACGGCATCCCCAGTATGTCTTTTGTTTTTTCGGGATAGACCTGAATCCCATTCTTTCGTACTATGACTCCGAAGAATTCCCCTGACGAGACTCCGAAGAAGCACTTTAGAGGGTTCATCTTCAGGTTGTGTTGCCTAAGCCTAAGGAAGACTTTTCGTAAATCCGCCAAGTGGTCGACTCCTTTACGGCTTTTACGGCTAGGTAATCCACGTAGCATTTGACGGTTTTATGCAACATCTCTCTGCAGATTGCGTCATAGACTGACGCCTTTTATCTCCGTTCGTTGGTCACTCACTCTCTTTAGAGGGGAGGACTTTTCAATAGTAGAATGCTCCCCTATCTCTGAAAAGGGAGCGGTACCTGGATGATCAGTAGACCCCTTTCCCTATCTCTAATCCTTTCTCTCAAGATGGCTCCCTCTCCGACCACCAAGCCTCTCCAAAAGGGTGAAAGAGAGGTCTATCTCCAAAGCAAAGGAAAATGAATTCATACTCCAACTCAATGGACAATGGACTCATTTACTTCATTCCACTCTGGCGCTATTTAATGAAAGTGAAAGAACACTTCATAGACTTGGTCAATGATTCAAAGGTGGTGAGATGTCTATGAAAGAGAGAATGGGACTTTCTTCTGAGCCTTATTGACTTGCCTGTGTGAAGCCTTTCTATACTTACGCTACATGGGCTTCCAAACCGGCACCTCCTTCTCTGGCTTACAGCCTGCTTAGCTGCCCATCAGCTGGTGTGAGAATCGGGGTACTAAAAGAACGTAGGAATAGAGGTGCATGTGGTAAGCTCGTAACCTCGCTTCGCAGCGTCTATCGACCCTACTTCGTGCCTCAGCCATCAATAGTATTTCATTTCGTTGCACTCAACCCTTCTACGGAACTCAGCTACTCCTCCCCTAGGCCTACTTTCTAGAGTCGTATATCTATCCAATATGAGGAATATCAGATCCAACCGAAAGTATATAACATAGTTCCTCTACTCTTCATGTCATGCGCCTATTTTCCCAGATGAGCCTCCCATTTGATCAATCGGAAATCCTCTAGTTGCATGAGAGATGAACCGAGAGGTGAGGAGACCCGCGGGGGAGGAAGGAATAGACCCCCCGCAGTTAAGAGGCCAGTCCTTAAAGAACTCCAATCTTTTTTCGGTCTAGTAGTCTTCGGTCTTTCATGCATAACATAAATAGATGAGGAGCATTTTTGAGTGGTACACTCAATCGGTTCATCATAGGGAGATTTGGATGGTATGCCACTACTAGAGTAGAGGAGCTAGCCCTATTTGATTCTCTTCAACCTTCCCCTTCAATGGAGGACATTCTGAACCTTAACCACCTGCGAATGGAGGAGTCTAATGAGACGAGAGAATCCTGCCTTTGCCACTATATCTGGAAGGGCCACCGGCCCAAACGATCGTAGTGAAGGAGGTTCTCGTCAGAAAGAAATTTGTATAGCCTTGTCAATAAATATCAACCTGCCCCCTAGCCGCAGGTAATCCCCTCCTCGAATCAGAAAAATCTCCTGCCCCTTCGGGGCATCTCGTCTGGTGTTGGTTAACCGACTCCGACTGCCTATAAGTTGTTCGCTCGACCAACCTTCAAATCCCCTTCTCAAATTAGAAAGCCCGCCTTTTCATTGCAGTTTACTTCAATGACCCCGATCTGCCTGTCCAATCAATATCTCATTCTGACCTGATTAAACCTCAGGCTTTCCGGATCAATCTACTACTGTCTTCCTTCCGAATGTTGATGTTTCCATGAGGGACGACTGGGATCAACTACTCTAATGACGGAGGACCTATTCTGTCCTCCTCCTATTCTTTAATGGGTGGAAAGACCTTGTGATGAAAAAGATGGTACTACGGAGGACGAACCTTAACCACCTAGCATATTGTTATAGCCAGAATCTTCGAAAAGGCTCGTAAACTCCCCCATAGGTAGGGTTATCAGGGAAAGGTGCGGGGAGGCAAGATATCCTCACTCTAAAAAAGATGGTATTGAAATGGATGGGGTAGAAATTGTTCGGAGGAACATAACTGTCTTCTCGTCTTCCTCTGACTCTGATCTTGATCATTCCCCTACATCCCTGAAATTAGGAGATTCAAGTCCATCAAGTCCAGCAAGTACCTATATCCTTCAACCTGGCATCTCTATCTGATGTTGGTCGATCGACCCCCTCTGCTTTTGTTCACTCCTCCCGAACACTTGGGGACCGTCGAATCGAGTGCTCATTGCTTCGCCCAGGAGTATTGGATGAATCCGAGTCAATTCCTTAATAACCTCGCCTTGAGACCCGTCGGATAGAAGGCCTGCGGATTCAGATTCTGGCCGAGAGCTCCGTTCGCCCGTCGTTGGGACGAGATACTTTGAATAAGCCTTAACTCCTTCTTCATTTATTCTTGAAAGTTCGACCTACCAAAGAAAATGTCTCCTCGAACTCGAACAAGCAGCAGGGGATTTCTAAAATAGGCTTTCTCCGACCTCAGGAGTTCTTCCCTCTACCTCCCAACCCACAAGCCCTATTGGATGGCCGCTCATTACTTCGATCACCCAGTCTCACCAGCCGTCGAAAGCTTTCATTTCCCCATCCCATCCGTAATCCATCCTTCCCGCCATAAGCTTCTGATCTCCTACTGCCTTATCCCGACGTGATAGCCTGGCCTATCAAACCTTTCATTCCTATCCTAATCCTTTCTTTCTGGCACCCCCTACTCCCTAGAAAGCCTTCCCCGCCTTCTTCTCCTCTCTCACTCAAAGCTGCTCTGCTATGTCACCCATCCGGTGTTGGTTGTTAGTGCCTTTCCTTCACGGAGCAGCGCATCTTGTCTCTCCTTTCTCAAATTGCTCATCTTCCTCTACTCTACTCTACTTCACTTCCGCTTCTCAGCTTTTGCTTGACTGGTTTGGCCCCTTCAGCCAAAACCAGATGATGCTCCACGAGCGCGCCCCGGCATATCTCTTTATGACCAGGCTGGTAATCTTTGAGAAACTCTACGAGGTCCTGCCGGCAGTAGGGAAGACCCAATCTTTGTGAGGCAAGAAAAAGTTTGTTTTTTTTTTATTCTATTTTTTTTTATCAATGGATATAGTGTAAAGAGTAAAGACAAGGAAAGTATTCTTATTCCCCAAATATCCAAATTTTTATGCCTAATACTCCATAGATCGTTCGGACTCCATAGGAACAATAATCAATTTTAGCTCGAATGGTTTGTAGAGGAACCCTACCTTCTCTGATCCATTCGACACGTGCAATTTCTTTTCCGTCGATGCGACCTGCAATTTCTACTTGAATTCCTTTTGTATCTGCCTGTTCGGTTAATTCAATAGCCTTTTTCATTGCTTTGCGAAATGAAACTCTATTCTTTAATAGAATGAAAAATTCTGCAAGAATATTAGGGTGTCCATAAGGGTTTGTAATTCTTGTAATAGCAATGTTGAGTTTTCGGTTAACAAAATGAAGTTCTTTTTGTACATTCATCTGTAATTCTTCGATTCTTCGCGTCCTGCCTTCTATTAAGAACTTTGGGAATCCCATATAGATTATGACTTATTGCAACTGTAACCGCGGTCACAGAAAAAAGAAACTTCTCTTTGACTTCAGCACTTGAACTTTACTTTCCAACTTGTTGGGAGTAGGGGCTTTCACTGGAACTGAAACTCTATCTTCTGTTCAACTCCCTTAACTTAAAGACTTTGAGGGCTTACTTTGTAGGGCTTTCCACTCGCGCTACCCGAAAGGAACTAGAAGTAAGCCTTTCTCTAAGCTAAGCCCGCCAGCCGCCAACCAAGCCAATGCGCCATCCCTATCCCTTCCCGATGAAGCTTCCTTTGATTTGAATGAATGAGGAACGAAGGCGCATGCAAGAGAAAAGAAAGCCCCTATTTGGGCATGAGCCCTAGTACATTGACCTCTCGCAGACCTGAAACTCCAGTTTTTTGGCTATTGAAAAAGAAAATCATAGAGACGAACAAAGCCATATAGATTCTCAATAAGGGAGGAATGAAGGTTACTTAAGTTGAAATTACTTAGACTCTTTGCGCACTGGAAGGATTGAAAGAGCATTGAAACTATTCAGGGACGAAGAAAGCGAAATTGAAAAGGCATTAGGGTAATATAAGTCGCTATCAGGATTCCCCTAACTCAAGGCGCTCGCTAGCGAGATACTTGATTGGAAGAGAGGAAGAAAGAAAGCTTGAATTGACTCGCCAGGATTGAAAGAAAGATGAAAGTCGGTCTTATATCCTCGCTTCTTTTTGAATGACTGAAAAAAGAATGTAAATAGTTAATGTACAATAAAAAAGAGAAGGTAGACTCATAAAGAAAAGACATCGGAATCAGCACCCTCTTACGCCTCCCTTGATAACCTCACTCTGACTGATTGGTCTACGCCCCACCTTCCCTTAGATCCTCTCCGGACTGGGCAACCCACATGCATGAAATGGTTGGATCAACGACGATAGGAGATTGGGAAAGAAGAAGACAAAGCCCTAGAGACTATCGATGCCCCGCCCAAGATGAGGTGAAGATCGGCTTACTTGGACAAGCGTACGATCAGACTAAGGACGCTACCCTCTGTCTCTTCCTTCGCGTGGAGAAAGCACTCCCTTCTGTTGGTAGGGGGTTGCCATGGATTGGTCAGGCCGAAGGGGTGTGGAAAGCCCTAAGTTCGCATTAAAAAGGAGATCGTTGGTGGCTTATGAACTCCACTAATTCCTATGTATACCCCGACTCAATCTTAAGTCATGGATTTCCCGACGTGAAGAGGCTGCCCTGTAATGAAAAGGGAAAACCTTCACTTCGGGGAAGGCAGGCCTAGAACCATCACAAATGGACCATCAGCCAATAAAATGAGTTCTTAGTTGCCAAAGACGACTCCATCATTTATAGCATTCCTAGTTTCAGTCAAGCCCTTGGTTTGTAATATAGCTTGACAAGCGGATTGAACCTGTCTTGGTTGAGTCGGAGACACTTTCACTAAGTAAGGTCGGGCAGCTAGCTAATCCACGAAAAGTCAGGAGTAGGGTCGTAGATGAGACCGCGCGGGGAGCTAGAATGTCTCTCTTGGTTAGGCCGTGATAGCCTTTCTTTCCTATCTAGTTTTTGCTGCCCTGACCTCCTTTTTATTTTGAGTAAGGTAGCCGAGATCGGTATCAGAACTCCCTTTTGGTTGCTCCGATCACATCAACCTCGTCCCATTAAAAGCCTTGTGGTTTTTGATGGAAAGGGGCGAAGGTTTTTTCTTTCCATTCCAATCCGCGGAGATGAGGAAAACAAGCAGAAGCAGTCCCGACTCTTCTAATTCGGCATCTTCATTCTCATACCTTCACTCTTGGATCGGGAACAGAAAGACAGTTACTTGTTGTAGTTGCACGCTCGTCCCCTCTTCAGAGGCCTGCCAAAACCAAAACTGAACTACTGACTTCACTTGCAAATAAGAGACTAAGGAACACCCATCCACAATTGCTAAAGATCTTTAAAGAGAAAAGGTTAACTTGATTTGTATCTTGGAAAGTCTTTTTGATATATTTATTATTGGAGAAGCCGGTGATCGAATCAACTCGTTTACTGCTTTCTTTTCTTTTTATTAGTCTCACTTGGCTGTACGTTAGTTTATGTTTTAACAATGTCTTTGATCCGGTCGCTCGTTCCAATCTTCCAATTTGGAAAGGTCAAAATCAATCCTCTATGGCCTGTCTTCTCATCATAGGAACCAAATCTCCTTATTAGCATTTTATGTCCCTTCATTGCATTCGGCATGATCTTGATTTTGTTATTCCCTTTTTTCTACAGGAGGGTCGTACTTTATATATATAACTGGTATGTCTTACTCATAGAAGGGCCAACCTTATCCCCTCGGGCACTAGGCGATCTTCTTTTTCATTTAATCCCTTGCCCTTGAAGGTGGCGAGGAAGAAAAATGCTTTGAATAGAATGCAAACCAGACTGACAACAGCAAGCTAAGCTGCTAGTTAGGCCGCAAGGAAGAATGAATCCCCTGCTTGAGAATCCGCGAAAGGGGAAAGGAAGATGCCCACTTCTGTTTTTGCAGAATAAGGGCTGGTGCTGTAATATGCTAGATGTCGGTGAAAGGAAGGGAATGAAAGTCAGACATTGGTATGATCTGATCTCTTTCTTTATCATTTCGTTCTGGAAATATGCTTCATTCATGGCATGAAGAAAATAAACTGCCATTTCCCCTAGTAGGAGTCTTAGCAGGAAATAGAAAAGGAATGGCTGCCTTTGCTAAAGTAAAGAGGCGGATTCCGGACTGGGGCATTAAAAGAAGACTTGAAAGCCGCTTTAGAATCAATCCATTTTTTCTATGGGAGAAAGCATCGAATCCTCTCTTTTCACGAATCCGCAGCAATAAGACGCAGATGTTTTCATGAAAAATAAGCTCTGTGGCATTACCGGACGTGAATCAGAAGGTTAGAACGAATAAGCTAGCTCTTTGCAAGAAGGGGTTTTTTAAGGACAAATGCCCACTTGAATGAATAGATGCGGTAAGGCAAGGAACTGAACCTGAACTGCCTGAAAGGAGGCATGTGTGGGACTTTTTTGACACAGTACAAGCACAGAATCCTATTTTGGGACCTAAAAGATCGGAAAGTCATAAAACTGAAACAAGAGCAAGGGCTGACTCCTCAATTCTCAATTCCTAGAAAGACCAGTCAGGCACTTAAGCGATTATAGAATGCCCTTTTTGTTTTCAAGGAATGGGGAATATCTGGTTTGACTTGACTGACTCGGATAGCTAGGGAAAGAAAGGGAAGCTGCATGAGGGTCTTGCTGTTGTGCTATGGGAAAGACACCGGACTTGCCTGTCACTATAGCGTGGCCCGCTTCAGTTGATCTCATACATATAGAAATCCGGAATTGAGACTTTTGATAAACAAAAACTCACTCAAATCACATGTTCGTCTCGCCATGGAACTCTTTCATCGGAGTCTAATGTAGCAGGAGAAGAATCGTCTAATGAAAGGTCCCATTTCTGAATAACTCCTCACGTCTTCCGTTAAGCGTGCGTCAGTTCGGGTAAACCCAGCGGGAAAGTATGAGACATTTGATGGAGAAGAGCGGTTGGTTGAAGATGAAACCGTAGTCGATTCGTACCTACCGGAACTAGATTCAAGACTTGATTGGATGAGGTTAGGCGGTGAGGAAGGAAATAAAAAAGAATCCCATCTCATACATGCAAAGAAAGAAACGAAAAAAAAAAAGCGGGTGCGGGTGGTTGACGAAAGAGTTTTGATTCAGCAACGGATGAAAGAGTAAATTCGGAAGCATCCTCCACTGAGTCGGTCGATAAACCAGAATAATGTCTCAAAGACTTGAATTTACCGAAAGAAAGCCTCTCTATGGCTTCTATCATGCTGTGGTATTCTGAACCTGTCTATTCAACTGTTGATTCAACTTCAACCGTCGTCGAGCCAAATACCTCACTATCAGGGTCTTCAATATTCGAAAATTCTTCCAATTCAGCTTATTCAATTTAGGAAACTAAGTATTCAAGTTGACCCGCCTACCCGGCCGGGTTGTTTGATTGAGTCGAGGTTGGCGATCGCCTTCGTCTAGTTTCATTGCCTAGCTCTCTTCGTGGTGTGCCTAGCTTCGTACTTAGCAATTCCCTGCCTAGCTCTTCGGAAGCAGGTTGGAAAGGCCTAGCGATTCTGCATTTAATGGAATTATCAACCTTTCTAGCTAAGATTTATCTAAAGAACCGTACCTTGCCCTAAAGAAAGATAAACCGTCCTTCGCACTCCCGGTAAGATAAACAATTGATAACCTTCCTTCCCAACCCGAGTTGTTGGAACGAACCGAACTTTCCGAGTTATCCACCCAAACTAGCCAACAAATACATAGTCCTCCGCACCTTGCCTAGGAAGAAGAGACAACAATGAAACTTTCTTCTTGAACCTTCAACACCAGCAACATCGCCAGCCTACTTTGTTTTTTCCTTCTCATTTGACCAACGCGCTTTTGATATTAACAATTATCCTAGCTATTCCCCACCCTATTCCCCCGTCGGGTAGGCACAAACCATTAGAATCGGTAGGTTCACATGAACAAGCAGTAGAGGAATTCCTAACAGAAGAAGAAGCATACTCAGAAGAATTATTCATCTATTTTGAATCTATCTATTTCTTAATAAAAGTAGGCTCGGCATTTTCCTCGTTCGATAGAGAATTGGTAGTTGAACCCGAGGGTTAAGTCCTCAAATTATGGCCATACAGAACGTTTCCCGATTTGAGAATTGATTGGATTGCTTTCAACTACGCCAATTGAACATTCGCCTTCGCTTCTTGCTTTCGACGCTTCGAATATCGAATAAACCACCCTGCTCTATTCAATCAAATAATTACACCCCTGGGCTTTCAGCTTTCCAATTCAATCTCCCCTTCGAACTTCACTATCTGCCATCACTGCCTATTCGTCTTTAACGGGTCCATTTTCTCAAAAATCATTTACCTTCTGCCTGCCGCTCCTACTTCTCTTCCTCCAACAGAGTCAAGCGTATTTCAAAAACGGCAATAGCAGCAGATGTAAGAGCAGGTCCTATCCCGCAAAAACTGGCACCGTCTTCTTCCTTCAAACCAGAAAAAAGGCTTATTCCGTCAACAGGGGATTCTTCCACCATCTTTGTCCTAACAGCAGACTCTATGGCATCTTCTTCTCCTCCTGCTCCTTAAAATGCTTTTGCTACTTTTGCTGATTCAATTGCTGCGAAAAGAGCTCCTTGCTTTGATTGGACGGGGATATCTAAACAATATTCATTGACTTCCTCCCCTGACTCGGACAAAAAAAAAGGCAGTTAGTTCACTTAGGGCAAGCAGTTCATCGCAGCCTTTTCTTGTTCTTTCTAAGAGGTCATTCTCTGCATCAACAATTTAATTGCCTCCTCGTATTACGTATTAGAAAAGGTAACCAGATCTCCTCACTTGAGTTCTTTGCATTTGGCTCGCTCGGTTCGTCTGTTCATTGAAGGAAAGCGTTTATGGAGCTTCATGGGTTAGCCCGCTGTCCTTCTATGGGGATTGCCGAGATTCCCAGCCTGGGTGATTGATTCTCGAAACCTGGTAGCTAGCCGAAGTGAACCAATTTCTATTAGCTGTTGGATCTAATATCTTATCTTTCTCCTCGGAATGCCTTATTGACCGAATGAATAGATAAGTCAAGCAGAGATGGGAAAAAAGAAGGTATAAAGAGATTGCATTTCTATCGATGACGTGCGGACCGGACCAATCCTTCTAGTCTCACGGAAAGCACACTTTTCACTTCGTACCTGCCTTCGAGTGAAAAGTGGAAAGTTCGATCCACGCACTCTTATGTTGTCCCGGCCACTGACTTGAGAAAACTTCTTTGATTTTTGAATTCTCTTTTCTGGTAAGCTGGGAAGTAAGGGAAGGGTCTCGTGAATCTGTCTTTGATACACTTGAGATGGCTCTCCATCCAGATGTCTAATAATGGAGCAAATCTCCATTCCTCCTAACTCTTCTTTGGACTACCCTTATCAGCTCCGGCTATCCCCTTTTCGACGCCCTCGTCGATGCCTTTATCTTCCTCTTCTTCCGTAACGCTTGAATGGATTCTTCCTCGTGCAGTGTGCTTTGTCGAAGGGCTTGGTCTTCTTGCTTGAGAAGAATGCCCAGAGGGAGTGTCCTATCCTTAGGCAGGAATTCGACTCATTGATGTACATCGAACTGAAACTGAAAATACTAAATTTCTCAATTTCAATTACAGTTTGCATGACACACCATGTGTAGCTAAAGGAGCGATGTAAGAATGATTATCTTGCCTGTGTACACCCCCCAGAGTAGATAGATGGTTTCAGGTAGACATAGATAAAGAAGGCTGGCTCACAAGAATAGGAATCATTTTCAGCGGTTCAATTCATTGATTCATCTATCTATCGGATTAGTAGCCCAAGCCCTTTCCTACGTATGAATTCATGCTTTCGCTATGTGCTTAAAATTCTAACTTGAGTAGAGTCTGCAAGGCACGGGAGTCCCCTTTTTGCCCTTTGGTTGGTAATCACATCGGCCATAACGTGGTCTATCCCCTCGGTTCGGTTGGGGAGAAAAGGTTTTTTGTTGCCAGAAAATCCCTCTCCGTGGATGATCGGAGCCTCTGCTTTCGGAGATCAGGAGTTATTTACTTAGTTAATAAAGGACCGGTCGTAAACCAATCCTCCCGGCTTCTCAGGCTTTGAGTCTGTGATCCTCCTACTAGCGTCCTGCTCTGCGGATTCCTCTTAAAAGCTGCAGGATCAGATGACTTGGAAGAGTCCCTACGGAAGTGGAATAAGCCGATAAAAGAGACCTCTGAGCTCGGACTCCAAGAAGAGTTCTAGGAGGTGCGTAGCGCTTTGAACATTAGTCTTTATCGATGCTTTTCATACGACCCACGGAGCGGTAACTAGGAAAGTCGAAATGAAAGTCCTACGACTGGGAATTTTTTATATAAGAAAGAGTTCAGATCAACAGTAAACAAGGTAATCTAACTCTGCTGTGAGTCTAGTTTTGAAATAAGTCTTAGTCCCTTAATGAGGAAAGTGCAAGTTAGTGCTAACTAAGAGACTCATTAAGAGCCTCACTGGCGGATCGGAACGCCTTGCCTACGAAGGAATCGGAATCTCATATTGCCATATTGCCCCTTCTCAGTCAGACTAGTTCGATTTTCACTAATCCGAATCTGAGGAGATGGCTGTGAGGGAATGCGCTGTCTTTCTTTCTGTTTTCTCGTGGGATTCCCAAGGTGCCTTGTCGTTGGCGGGTCCTATCTTCTTTTCCTTTCCGAGTCAGGTGTGAGCGCTGAGCGCGGAGATCCTCTTTGGGGTTGTAGGCCCCTTGCCCTAGTATGGTGACTCAGTCCCCTCGTGCCCCCTTTTGTCTAATGTCAGGTCCAATCCCTTTGGAAAAACTCTTCAATCGAAGCACAGATTTTCGAATTCTTTCTCTTTCTGAGCGATTTCAGTTCCTGGCCTTTGCGTGTGACTTCCACGATCTATCTTCTTCTTTCGTGAGTTCTTTCCTTCGCAGTTTTGCTACCATTCTTTTCAGTCTTGTAATAGTCTTTGCCTTGATGTGAAATAGCCTAGCTTAGGGCGGAATTCCTTCTTTCAAGACTCAGTCTAAACCCCTCCTGAAGTTGTCTTCATTTTCGATTCCTTATCTATTTCGAGTGTTGGAAGTGGTGTGGTGGAGCGAGGTCCTTTTCTTTGAGTTGTTGAAATTCCCACCTGCCTCAACAAATTCTTTTTCTTTCTTGCTTGGGGTGCAGTCCCATATCGCTTAAGCTGCCTTTTCCTTGAGGAAAGATTTCCGTATCGTGAGGGCTCTTTCTTATTGATTCATGCGCATCTACTTCTTCTTCTTTGACTTAGGCCGCTCCGTGCCTTTCACAGACAGGAGAGAGGATTGCTACTGGCTTGCTTGCTTGATTGACAGACAGACTGGCTACCAACCGTGCTACAAAACTTCAGCTTGCTTGATTGACTAAATATCGTATGATAATGCACTTTCTCTTCCGTCTTTCTTCCCGCTCGCAGGGATAGAATTGGATTGACAGACCCCGAACAGTGCAGGTTGGCGGACAGGGTACGGCTAGAAGTTTACTGAGAAGCGTGGAGCTTGCTGCCCGGTGGTGATTGAAATAAAAAAATGACCTCCAATCAACAACCCGGGAATCCATTCGCTACCGCTCCTCATACATCCGCTTTGATCTTACCTCTATTGCTTTCCTGACTGGCTAGAGGAATGTCTTTTAAATCAACTAGCTAGTTACTCTGCTTCGCACCTTTTCCTTTCTACCCCCTCTATAGCTCCTCATTTCGGTCCTTTTCAAAGTCCTTCCGGTGTCTAGCATCTTCCGCTCCTAGTCATCCCACCGACTCCGGATATCTCAGTCACTTCCTCAGTAGCTGGGGCTTGACTATGAGCTGTAGTCTTTTTTTTGACTTCTTTCTAGTCTTCTTTTGACTTGACTGCTTTTTTTTGATCCTTTTAAGGTATAAAGTTCCAGGGAGTTCTTTTGGGAGCATAAGGTGAGGACGCTAGTTTAGGCTCCACTTGACTTCCATTAGACTGGATTAACAGAGGCTTTGGTGTTCCCGAATAGACATGGATTTAACCTTTCTTTTCTATAATGAACACTTTCAGAGAATCCAAGTTTTCTTTTCTTGTAGTACGAGTGGAGAGGAAAAGACTGACTAGGGATACCTAGGCTAAGGAAAGTTTCAAGGCATTTCTTCGGATGAGGATAGGAAACCTTTCAAAGGTCACTTGGAAGCTTTCAGTGTTCAATTCAAGTTGGAAAATTCCAAGAATTCACTTAGCTCCTGAATAAGCTTCTTTCTCTTATTATAATAATTAATATTCATTTTTTAAAAAAGAAGAATCCTATTCTATTCAAAGGGAGGAATCTCCTTGGTCTTCTTTTCCGATTAGGTAAAGAAAAGCTTGTTCGAATCGAACAGTGTTCATAAAAGAAAGGACAGTCATATCACAGCAAAGGCTGTTACAGATAGCTAGATTGCTTCTTTGACAAGCCAGATGGGTGATTCTACCTCAAAAGATAAAAAAAACAAGTTAGGCTCGAAAAGAAAGTAAGAATCCTACCTCTTGGATGGATCGTCAAGCTGACTGCTATATCATGGATCCCCTTGGGAGGGAAGGATCGACAAGCGCACTTGCCTATAGGAGATTAGACTATCCATTGTCTGCTAGATAGAATTCCCTTGCATCGGAAGATGCCCTCTTCTCCGATTCAGTTAAATATTCGAAAGTAGAATTACGCTCTTTAGCAATTCATGCTAACTTAGTGCAAGATGGAGAAATTCATTGATAGAGGCTTCTTTCTATGTTCAAGTTATCCCAATAGTCAAGATATCGGTAACGAAGGCTTGCTATTGAGCGACGGAGATGCTTTCGAAAGTACTTCCGATCGCTTCGCTACGCCGCCGCTTGAAGAGGTTGAGGATAAGAGCTAGCTAAAGCCCTAGCTTCTTAGCACCCCAAATTGTATACAAGATAGACAGACGAGCTCATGATACCGACCTCTTCTCCTAACCCTCGGCTCACCGTGAACTGGTTTTCACTCCCTTTAGAAAAAGCGGAAGACTAAGACGAATCAGCCTTTCGGATAGTACGTGGGGTCTTCTACTTAGAATACGATAAGGATACCAGCAAAGGTGCAATAGGCTAGGTCTGGGATCGATCCCATCTAGCAAAGAAAGCAGTCACGCCAGAAAGAAGAAAGTCAAGCTTTCAAGCTGCCCTTATTCCATTCCTTCAACATCTGCAGAGCTAACCCCTGAAGTGATGTGACTGCAGGCCCAACATAGGATAGGTTGCAGCGCCCTTGATCAAACTCGAAATTTCATAAGAGAAGAAAGATCTCCGCGTAGAAAAGAAAGGAGAAATCGTTTTGATTCGAGGCGGATCCCTTTTTTGTTTGCCTGAGTAAACAAAAAAGCTTTCTCGTTATTGTTGGTTAGAACACTCTAAAAAGCGGCCGTTCACTTCAGGGTCCGAAGGAGATGTAGTTGCTTTTACTTTTTTTTCTTTGTCGAGATTGGCTTGGTCTTCAGTGTACCGCACCGAAGCTTGTGGAGCCTATGCGAAGCAAGCGGGTAGAAGATCGAAAAGAATGCATTGGATGGATGCCCGGGCATTGAGAAGGAAGGACGCATAGAATGAACGAAGAGTCCATAAGATGAAATCTTGAATGAAAAAGCGTAGCGTGAGCAGAATTCCTCCACTCTTTATGTTAGAGAGTGCCAAATTAATTGGGGCCGGAGCTGCTACAATTGCTTCAGCGGGAGCAGCTGTCGGTATTGGAAACGTCTTCAGTTCTTTGATTCATTCCGTGGCTAGAAATCCATCATTGGCTAAACAATCATTTGGTTATGCCATTTTGGGCTTTGCACTCACCGAAGCAATTGCATTGTTTGCCCCAATGATGGCCTTTTTAATCTTATTTGTATTCTGATCGTCAGTCTATCTGACATCAGAAAGTGGAAGCAGGCTAGTCCCCGAAAATGCCCTTCCTTTGGAGTTGGGGTTCCAAATCTTTTCAATTTGATTCTTGATATAGTGAAATTAGGGCTTTAGCCTTTTCTCGATTCCAAATCGAATGTAGCCTTCACACAAAGGCGAGGCCCGCCCCAGCAAAAGGGGGGGGGAAGAGGAGTGGTGATGCGGGCTTCTTCCACCAGACTACTTTACTGACTTGAATTCATTCAATGAAAAATAAAGGAAATTAACTTATTTAAAAAAAGGTGTTTAGAACTACAGTGATCTGATACCTTCTTCCTTGGTCTGGTAGATAAGGTTATGTAGGCGTACAACTTTGACTTGGTTGTATTCGATCACGAATGGCCAAAGAATCGATTAGTAGTAGTATGCCTAATATTGCCAGAAGACCTTCTCCCTCAAAGCCCCTTCTCTATCTCTAGCAGCTTGCATTCGATGCCATATTCCTTATGTAACTTTCTTTTCTTAAATCAATTTCTAGTTGGAGAAGAAAGCATGGGACGGGCATTGCTTGAGCTAAGTCACGCTTTTTCCAAGAAACACATGGAAATTTGTTCGATTTTCTACTAAACTAAGGTCGACTGAAGACCAACCAAATCTCGATGAAAAAAAACTTATTGCAACTACGAACGTAAACAGATGCTTTCTCATTAGACTATTTTCACCGAAAAAGTTTTTATGTCGACCCGATTCTTCTTCTATGAAATTTCGAGTTTCCCCCCTTTCAAACAGACTTTTATCCGCATCTGATCTTTCCTAAATGAATCATTTGCCCTTCGACGGGAACTCCTACTACTTCTAGTTAGTCTACCTACGTCATTCTTTCTTTAATAAGTCAATTTACCACGGTCAAGCCTAGTAGAGCTCCTAGTCCTACAAGACTAGCAAACATGCTACCGTTAACCATGCTACCAGGCCTATCTACCACAGAAAGGAAGGGAAAGCGAACCACAGATGTAGTCTGTCACGGGACGAACTGGGTTATATAAATCACGATCAGAAAAAATGGTAGTTCGCTGGGCCTGTCTTTTGATCCCCTGGTTCGAGTCCAGCTCGTGACAAGGCCTTTTTGGTCATATCCCTTCCCTTGGTCTTGCTTGTTATTGTTATATTCAGTTCCCCTTTGTCCTTCCCTCGCTCAACTATTTGTTGAACATTGAATTCGCCCGATATAAGATTAGCACCAGCTGGGATCATAAAGCGGATTGGGATAACGGAAAGGGAGGAGTCAGTCGTTCTGCTATCGATTACAGGCAAACCTTCCCCGAGCTAAAGCCCTCACTGTCGATTCAAGACACAACTACCTGTACCACAACCACTGGCATATGCGGTATGCGGGTGTCAGGTCTAGGTCTATATAGAAGTTTTCCTTCCAGTTCCAGTTCTAATTCAGGTTATGGTTCGAGTGGAGAAGCAGAGAGGGCATCCCTTACCTTCCCGTTAGATCGCCCGAACGAAGGAAGCTGTCGTGTCTCGCAATGGCAGAAGAAAGAGATATCATTGCCAATCGGGAGGAAAGGAAGAGTCAATAACCTCTTTCTCCCTATCGATGTTTGACCCGATTCTGCTCCCCGGGCCTTAGCAGCCCATCCCATAACCCGCTTCCCTCGACTGCCTTCAGAGAAGAGGAGGGGGATTTCGAAGAATGAAATTCAAGAGAGGTAGGCAAGGTTGGAAGGAAGAAGAAGGCTTTTCAGCCTGAAGAAGGGAAGAGGGAAGACAAGATCCGATCCCCTTTTTGTAGCCTAGAAATGGATGAGGGAGCGCTCTCGGGAAAGCAACTGTCCTTACTAAACTATGCGCTCATCTCTCTGGCCAACCCGAAAAAAGTTAGGGGGGAAATTCCCCAGCAAGGCTCCATATCCCCTTTTCAATAAAGCACACTTTGGCGGGCACCTATCCCTCCATCGAAGCGGATGGCCAGACCCTCCTGATTATGTAGCTTGGCCCCTCGTTATCAAGAACTCGAAAGAGGGAAGCGTGCGCTTTCTCGATGTCCGATTTTCGAAGAAGAGCCCAGACGATGGGGCGGCGAAAGGGGACGAATACGCCTTCGAAGGGGGACAGCCGGCCTCGGATAAAAGGAATTCGGTAAGCATATAGGCTCTCTATTCTATTTGAAGCCCAGTGAGCACTTTCAGACGACTGACTGAATCAAATAGGAAGGCGTGAGGTCAAGAGATGCATGTACCCAAGCTAGCATCTCTACGCCTGACGGGATCCGCCCCTTCCTCGGCCGTGGTGAAGAAGGATTGAGAAGGCTATGTGTTAAGCATAGTGACCCATTTAATAGTTAGCAGCAATCGCCTTTCGGTTGGCTCCTTAGAATGAAAGACGATTAGTTAGACGCGGCAAAAAGGGCCCTTTTAGATTCAATCAACGCAGGAAGTATGCAGAGAGATTATCATACCCGGGCCCATAGAGGTTAGCTCCCTTCTATATCTATATACGAAACCCCCAGTGGACAGCAAACAAAGATGCCATACTAAGAAAGCAGTCGCCAATCAATGACCGATGTAAATCAGCCTTGCTGGCAGGAATGTTCATAACTGCTTCCGGATAGAGGAAGTAGCAATAGGGCGGATGATCCCTGATTCCATCTAACCGCTCTCTGGACTCGGAGTTTTGAAGTCTCGGTTAGCTCCAGACTGCTGACACATTTCATACCATCCTACTCCTCGTCTTAGTGTTCGATTATCCTTCCTCTCTCCTTCGTGTGGGATGAGTTGCATATGAACTCTACTCTTGTTTTATAATAGTAGTACCTTATGTTTCGGAGTTAACGACTCTCTAGTTTGACTATTTCTACTTTTATGGCAGGGAGTGAGCTACTTATCCGGTGCTATTTTGAGTTACTTTCTTTGCCTGTGGCACTTACTTATTTCGAATTTGAAGATGCGTCTTCTTCCTTCTCAGATGGCCCGCATGTGGTCGAGGATGCTTTATATGAATATCGTGGGTGCTTTGTCTGCATATCCTTATTTTATGATGCCTCTTTTTCGGCAGTCCCCCTCGGTCTCCGTAAGGTTGGACGTTTTCCTCCTTTCTCCCGAAGTAGCGATTCCTGATCTCTTTTCTCTTGGTTGAGCTCTCCTGGGATATCATCCTGAGTGAACGGGCTTAGGTATAGCCGCCTAAGGAACCAAGGAGGACGGACCTTTCTTTGTAAGCGAGGACGATGGGTACCCTTAGATATCAATCAACCTAGTTAACTAAGAGGTGCGTAGCGCTTTGAACAGGAGATAACTTTCAGAAAGATGTGATGTTGGTGGATCAGGATCCATTTCCTGATACCATGCCGGTGAACATGTTGACTCCGAAGTTCAAATTGGTATTGGACACGTCATCTGAAGAGCCGCAAAAGGCTAGTGCTCGTAACAGATTGAGCAAGTCCAAGGAGCCAATACATGGATCTCCTGATAGTCCAGTACTTTGTGCTCGCTGCCACGCTGAATTACAAGGGAGTGTACGGAGCCAGCAGACGATGAAGACTAAAGCGAGGGATAGGATAGATAAATAGGTTTAAGCCTTTCAATCGCTATCAATGCCAGGAGGCAGATCAAGATTCATGGGAACGAGAACCTTTTCCGATCTCAGCATCCAGATGTGAAAGCAGAACTAGCGCTTAAGGTGCGCAGCGGTCATTAATTCCTCAAAAGGAATTGAATCATCCGGATGCTACAAATCGTCTGTTATAGAATTCTCTGCTAATCTTATCTTTTTTTTTTTCTCTTGATTGAAGACAGAAGCAATAGCCTTTTTACCTATTAAGGTAGCGAGTGCACTACTAGGTAATGCTAATTAAATCAATTACCATTCTATGGGATAGATGCCTTCCGATCGTCAGATACAATACACGACTTTATCTATGCAATTAGTTTAATACTAAATATAACTAAACCTTCTTTATAAGTATGATAGGGGTCACGAATGGAGAAAGTTTGATCTCGCCCGACGACAAACCTTATCAGCCTGTTTTTTCTCCTATGAGCTAGCCCGATTGGCACGCTATGCACGCTTACCATGCTAAGTACTATAAGATGACTCTCTTAATGGCCCAAGGGTTCACTAAGATTTCTTAAAAGAAGGGCTACGCGCGAAAGCAAGACTTGCACACCAGAACGGGCAATCAAGACATTCATTCACACCGCCATCAACAGACATTCCAAAGACAGACATGCACACGAAAGTCATCCGCAAGAGACCTGCTATGCCTAACCCTTAGCTACCCACTCATTCTGTCTAATTCGCCTATGGGTGATAGAGACTCGACTTAGTAGAACATTTGTAGCATTTGTCATGAAGGAAGATTTATCTTCTAGAGACAGCAGACGATTCAATCTGTTGACTTCACTCTAGTTTGAGGAAAGTCCCGAAAATGGGCATCCTTCCTTCTTCGTTCGAATGCTTCTTTGTTCTTCGTATTTGATGCTGTTAAAATCACTGCTTACCGGTGTGCGTTCTATTTTGAATATAAGGAAATTTCGGGGTCTGGGATCGATCCTTTCTATTCTAGTACTAGTATAGAGTAGCCTTCCCGACAACAAATAAAGTATACTGCTAGGAATCTCTATCAATTCCTGAACTAAACCAAGCCAAATGAAACTTCTGAAACAAAAGCAATCGCAGCTTTTTCAACCTCCCCTGGGGAAGTCGGGAAGTAAGGTAAATAGCCTTTCTTCTTTTTGAGCTAGCATTATTCCTAACTTCTTCTTCTACCGCGAGTGCCCCATAGCCTCGGAGATAGCCTGGTCGTTATCGCCTTTCCCCGGTTCCGGGTGTGCTTTCTCTATTAATAAAGAGATTTCCCGGTCTTCACTCCTTTCGACTAACAATTCCAACAACAAAGGTTATTCCGACTAACATTGGGCTAGCTGAACCAAAAAGACTTGATTGTCCCTTTCCTTGGCCTGGGGGGAACTTGAATATTAATATCTTTCTCTTGAACCAAAACCAAGGTCAACCTCACCACGGAAAGAAAAAGAAGAAGCCCCACCTACCGACTCTAGAACAGCGGAAACAGCAGATAAGCCTTTCCTAACCCCTGAAACAGAAACCATTTGAACCAGAGCTG